TCAAAAAAGACAACATACGACGAAACTTTTTTGTTGCTGTCGGAAAAAGGAGAAGACCCCCCCCTATTACCATAGGAATTGGAAGTGTAATAAAAGGGATGATCCAGGAATATTGATATGTATGTTCCATATAAAAAGTTTTTTTCTAATATTGAATTGTTTCTTACTCACTCGTTCTTGTCCCTTTTCAAATTTCAAAAGAGAAAGTCAATAAAAAAGCAAAATATGTAAAACCTAACTAAAATTGGATATTCTTAATTATTATTATGAATCTTTTCAAAACACGGCACATATTCAAATCACGAAGTTAGAGTTGGTCAAATAACAAATAATATAACTGACTTATCAGTCAAAAATAAATACTTACTTTTATTTAAGAACGTTTTTGATGAAGACCCAAAAAAGGGGAAAAGTTTCATTTTCTTTTTATGCGGAATTACGAAAAATTTCTATATCTACTATAAAACCTATATAAAAAAGACCCATATAAAAAAGAATACATATTTCTATGCATAAAGAAACAATAAAGAATTCATTTTGATATGAATCAGAAAAAGAAGCACAAAACTTGAGACAATCAAATTAAAACCCGTTTTTTAGTTCATTTATCCGTAATCATTAATTGATTCTTTTTGAAGGTTTAGTTTAATTCTCTTCCATTATCAAAATATATAAAAAGATATTTATGCTTGGAGGAAGTTCTATAGTATTATATTCATTATTATATTAATAATATTAATTTTTAAATTAACATACGTTCCATGGAACGAAAAAAACAAAGTATGAAATTTAAAGAAGTAAAGAAACAAATTTTCTTTTTTTTTTCTAAAATAAATCCATCCTTAGATAGACTAACTAATGTAATCTCCTTTCACTTTTTTTATTTTTATTTTAAAATCAAAATTAGGTATACTTCCCTTTCGAAGAAATAGCAAGCAATGAATCCCTTCTTTTAGCAAGATAGTAGGATCTAAAGATTCATCAATACTGAATCGAAAAGAAAAAAACAATTATTTTTTAAATAAAAATGTCTTTCACATCCAATTATAGCAATGAGTGACCTCTCAACTTTTAAATGGCCGTTCCAAAAAAGCGCACTTCTATATCAAAAAAGCGTATTCGTAAAAATGTTTGGAAAAGAAAGGGATATTGGGCAGCGTTGAAAGCTTTTTCATTATCGAAATCTCTTTCGACCGGGAATTCAAAAAGTTTTTTTTGTCCGACAAAAAAAAATAAACAATCAAAGGTTGAAAAAACCTAAATAAGTTTGATTCTAAGAAAAGTCTTGTTGTTTGTCTAATTTCAACTCTAAAATAGAAAAAAATAAGGATTGTCAGTCACTAATATTTTGAATTGATCAATATTTATCAATATTTAATTGAACTCATTCTTTCTTTTAGAATAGGTAGAAAACGAAGTCTGTTATCGACTGAATTCAAAAAAGGTTTTTTGGTTAAAAACAGACTCAAAAAAAAATGCAAAAGACAATGTTTCAACTTTCTTTTTAGTCTCTTTTATCCGTTCTGGGATGGGGATTTTCATTTCCCCATCGGTTCTTAGGACTTATCACTACCTATCAATCACCATCAAAAAATTCTTATTTAGAACGTTCAAAAAATGAAACGAGTTTCGATTCATCACTTTTTTCTTCACTAACCTAAAAAATATTGCCTTGAATTGACTCTTTCAATCTTGACGATTGAATAATAATGAGTTATTATGATTTCTAGCAAGGGAAGCCGCTATGGTGAAATCGGTAGACACGCTGCTCTTAGGAAGCAGTGCTAGAGCATCTCGGTTCGAGTCCGAGTGGCGGCATATACGAGTTCCTAGAACGAAAACACTTACTTATTTCAATTCTATTCAATTCTAAGAATAATGAATAATATTATTATTAATATTATTATTTATTATATAGATATATAATAATAATCTAATAGCTATTTTGTAGTAATGAAATAATGAGGGGGGCTTTTTTTTTATGATATTTTCGACTTTCGAGCATATATTAACTCATATATCCGTTTCGGTTGTTTCCATTGTAATTACAATTCATTTAATAACCTTATTAGTTGATGAAATAAGAGGACTCTATTATTCGTCAGAAAAGGGTATGATAACTACCTTTTTCTGTATAACTGGATTATTAGTTACTCGTTGGATTTTTTTGGGACATTTACCATTAAGTAATCTATATGAATCATTACTCTTTCTTTCATGGAGTTTAACCATTATTCATATAATTCCTTATTTAAAAAAAAATAAAACCCTTTTAAATCTAATAACCGCGCCAAGTGCACTTTTGATTCAGGGCTTTGCTACTTCCGGTTTTTTAACTGAAGTGCATCAATCTACAACATTAGTACCCGCTCTTCAATCTCAGTGGTTAGTGATGCATGTAAGTATGATGATATTGGCCTATGCAGCCCTTTTATGTGGATCATTATTAGGAGTAGCTCTTCTAGTCATTACATTTCGAAAAATAACAAAGATTCCCTTTAAAATTAAAAATAATAATTTTTTAAATGAATCTTTTTTTTTTGATGAGATTCAATACATGAACGAAAGCGGCACTGTTTTACGAAACACTTTTTTTCTTTGTTGTAACAATTATTATAGGTCTCAGTTGATTCAACAATTAGATTGTTGGGGCTATCGTATTATTAGTATCGGCTTTATCCTTTTAACTATAGGTATTCTTTCAGGAGCAGTCTGGGCTAACGAGGCATGGGGATCATATTGGAACTGGGACCCAAAGGAAACTTGGGCTTTTATTACTTGGGCAATATTCGCAATTTATTTACATACTAGAACACATAAAAAATGGAAAGGTCTAAATTCTGCAATTGTGGCCTTTATAGGCTTTCTTTTAATTTGGATATGTTATTTCGGAGTTAATTTATTAGGAATAGGACTGCATAGTTATGGTTTATTTCAATTAATATCTAATTGAATTGAGGACGCGGGTCTTATAAAAATAAACATAGGGCAGCATATAAGCCTATATAAAAAACATTGTGTAAACGAACCATTTGAATCACTCATTGCTTGATTCAAATGGCTCTGTAAAAAGCCCTACTTTCTAGTTACAATTTTTTTTTTACGTTAAAAAAAAGTCGAAAAATACTTTTCCACTTCTATTCTTTTTTAGGATTCTTAAAAAATTAATAATTAGATAAAATAGCCTCAACCTTGTCAACGGATAATGAGAAAACGAAGTCTGGATAAATCCCGATACCTATTACGGGTAGAAGAATAGAAAGTGAAACAAATAACTCGCGCGGGCCAGAATCAAAAAAAGAGGAGTTTGGAGCATTAAATAACTTGTATCCATAGAACATCTGGCGTAACATAGACAATGAATAAATTGGAGTTAATATCACTCCAAGTGCCATCACAAAAGTAATTAGTATTTTTGGCAGTAAAAGATATTTTTGGCTAGTAATGATTCCAAAAAAAATTATCAATTCTGCAAAAAAACTACTCGTGCCCGGTAATGCAAGAGAAGCCATCGATGAGATACTGAACATTGTAAATGTTTTTGGAACAAAAAAAGCAGTTCCTCCCATTTTGTCGAGATAAAGAAGACGCATTCTATCATAAGTGGTACCTGCCAAGAAAAAAAGCGCAGTACCAATAAATCCATGAGATATTATTTGTAAAACGGCTCCGTTGAGTCCCGTATCGCTTAAACAGCTAATTCCTATAATTATAAAACCCATATGAGATACTGAGGAGTAGGCTATTCTTTTTTTTAAATTACGTTGACCGGGAGATGTTGAAGCTGCATAAATTATTTGTATTGTGCCTAGTATTATCAACCATGGAGAAAATAAAGAATGAGCATGGGGCAATAATTCCATATTGATCCGAACCAATCCATATGCTCCCATTTTTAATAAGATTCCGGCTAGAAGCATACAAGTACTGTAATGTGCCTCGCCATGAGTATCTGGTAACCAGGTATGTAAAGGGATAATCGGTAATTTTACAGCAAAAGCTATAAGAAATCCAATATAAAGTATTATTTCCAGCACTAATGGATATGATTGATTGGCTGATGTTTCAAAATTTAATGTTGGTTCAGCGGAACCATATAAACTGATACCCAGAGTTCCTATTAATAAAAAAATGGAACCCCCTGCGGTGTATAAAATAAACTTTGTAGCTGAATACAAACGTTTCTTTCCCCCCCACATGAATAAAAGCAGATAAACGGGAATTAATTCTAACTCCCACATGATGAAAAAAAGTAAAAGATCTCGAGAAGAAAATAATCCTATTTGACCACTATACATTGCTAGCATCAAAAAATGGAATAATCGGGAATCTCGAGTAACTGGCCGAGCCGCTAAAGTAGCTAAAGTAGTGATAAATCCTGTTAGTAAAATGGGTCCTACAGAAAGTCCGTCTATCCCCAATCTCCAATAAAAATCAAAAAAATTGACCCATTTATAATTCTCCGAAAATTGAATTAATAAATCATCCGACTGGAAATAATAACAAAATGCGTAGGTCATTAAAAGCAGTTCTAAAATGCATATACATATAGCATACCATCTAATTACTTTATTCCCTCTCTGAGTTTGAGGTAGAAATAAAATTAAGGAACCTGTTGATATCGGAAAGACTACAAAGAATGTTAACCAAGGAAAAGAATTCATGGTAAAGACAAGATACGCTTGGACCAGAAAAACAAACCCGTGCTCAAAACAGAATATCCTTCTATTTTTTGTTTTGAGGACGGGTTCTGTCGATAAAAAAAAATGTATTCAAATTTAAATAGTGTTGTCGGAAACCTATTAATAAGCTAGACCCATGCTTCTAGTTGTTTCATGCCATAAATAAACTCGAACACTCAAGAAATCCGTTGGGCAGGCCGATTCACATCTTTTACAGCCAACACAGTCCTCTGTTCGTGGAGCGGAAGCAATTTGCTTAGCTTTACATCCGTCCCAAGGTATCATTTCTAATACATCTGTGGGACAGGCTCGGACACATTGAGTACACCCTATACATGTATCATAAATCTTTACTGAATGTGACATTGGGTCTATAAACTTTTGAACGTCATAAATTTTCGATCTAGTCGTTTTGTAACTCAATAATATTTTTAGACATAAGATGAATCAAAAATTGACCAGAATTTTTTGAATCAATTCTGGATTGAGGTATGTACATGAAAGAGGGCCAAGAGACTTTCATTTCTTAAATTTTAACAAACATGAATATATATAGATATAGAATTCAGGAATATTTGAATTTATATGAATAATACTACTTATTCAATAAATTTGCTTGATTGATACGAGTTGATTTTCTGTTACGATAGATTGACGAAATGATAGCCAGTCCAACAGCTGCTTCAGCCGCTGCAATAGCTATAACAAAAATTGAGAAAATATTTCCTTTTAATTGACGACTATCAAAAAAATCAGAAAATGTTACGAAATTTATATTAACTGCATTCAGTAGAAGTTCAAGACACATAAGAGCTCTAACCATATTTCGGCTCGTGATCAATCCATAAATACCGATACAAAATAAAAAGGAACTCAAAACAAGTATATGCTCGAGTATCATTGACCAACTCCTTATCAATTTTTATTTCTTTCAATAAGACAATAAGAGTAAAAATAAAACTTTATATCAATATGAACAAAAATTCTACAGAATCCGTTGAGTCAAATATAACAAGTACATAAAAACCATATATTAGTAATAAATTCAAATTGAATAAAAAGAAAAAGAACTTGAAAAGAAGTTCTATTTATAATCGAAATAGAGAAAAATTGATACATGAACAAAGAATTTTTAAATAGAATGAAACCTGGTGCGATAAGATAAAACAAAGTTGAATTCAGATTTATTTGGGTAGTTCTAAGGCTTTAATACTATTATTGACGAGCCACAGCAATTGCGCCTATTAATCCAACTAAAAGAATTATCGAAATTAGTTCAAATGGAAGAAAAAAATCTGTTGATAAATGAATTCCAATTTGTTGACTATTAGTTATCAAATCTTTCTCGAGAATCTGGTTTGATCTTGTCGTCCAAATAACGCTGTACCAAGATGTATCTGGAATAGTAGCAATTAATAAAACAAAAATACTTGTACAAACCAGCGAAGTAACCCCGCCTCCAACGGTCCAAAGAGAAAAAGCTTTGGAATAGTCTGAACCATTTATGAACATCACAGCAAATATGATTAAAACATTTATTGCGCCTACGTAAATAAGGAGTTGTGCAGCAGCTACAAAATAGCTGTTTGATAAAACATAAAATAAAGATATACAAATAAGAACCAACCCTAACGAAAACGCGGAATAAATTGGGTTGGTAAGTAATATGACCCCTAAAGCAAATGATATAAGACCCAATCCCAGAAAAACTAAAAGAAAATCATGTATTGGTCCAGTCAAATCCATTTTACGTATAAAGAAAAGATAAATCCATCGAATTTTTTTTCATAACCTTATTGACTCGACCAGGAAAAAATTTTTCTGATATGTTCCTAATTGAATAAAATCCTATTGAATTCAATCCGAAATGGTATGAATTGATGTAGGTATAACTATGGGAAAAATACTATTCCTTACCCAAAAAGAAAGTGCGATATTAGACTGAAAAATAAATTTTTATTTTTATCTTTCGAAAAAAAAAATTACGTAAAGATTAATCAATTTTAAATCAAAAATGGATAGGTTTTGAGTAAAAATAAAGTCGCAACTCTCATAATCAATCCAACCACCAAACCAATAGTTGGGATTACTAACGATTTTATTGACTAAACAAAACAAAAAAACCTCATTTCTCTAGTTTTAGTAATTATTCTTTCATTTTGAATTTTGTATTTTTTGAATTGAAGGGCCCAGCCCACTCCTGTTTAGTTGGGGGAAGGTTGAAATTGTTCGAATTGTATAATCGTCAATTACTGATGTTGGTAAACGACCCAAAGCAATTTGATTATAATTCAATTCATGACGATCATAAGTCGAAAGCTCATATTCTTCAGTCATTGATAAACAGTTTGTTGGACAATACTCAACGCAGTTACCACAAAATATACAGATTCCGAAATCAATACTGTAATTAAGCAATCGTTTCTTTCGAATATGAGTTTCGAATTGCCAATCAACAACGGGTAAATCTATAGGACATACACGAACACATACCTCACAAGCAATACATTTATCAAATTCAAAATGGATTCGACCGCGGAAACGTTCCGATGTAATTAATTTTTCATAAGGGTATTGAATAGTTACAGGTAAACGATTTGCGTGGGATAAGGTAACCATAAAACTTTGCCCAATGTACCTTACAGCTCGTATTGTTTGTTGACCATAATTTAATAACCCAGTCACCATAGGGAGCATATTAGAAATATTTCGGAATAATTGGATTTTTGTTTATTTCTCTTGTTTGAAGCAAGTAGGGAATATAGACTATACCATTCCATTAAAGTTAGAGTGAAAAAAGTTGTGAAGAAGTTGTTAATAATAGATTTCCTAGAGAAATAGGTAAAAGAAATTTCCATCCAAGATTTAACAGTTGGTCCATTCTTAACCTAGGTAAAGTCCATCTTGTTGTGATGGAAATGAACAAAAAGAAATAAGTTTTAGCCAATATAATAAAGATACCTGTTGTTATTTCAAAAACTCCACTCACTTTATTGAATTCAAAAAGCTCAGGAACAAAAATGTACGGAATAGAAATATTCCAACCGCCCAAGTAAAGAACTGTTACAAATAAGGAAGAAACTAATAGGTTTAGATAGGAAGCAACATAAAATAAACCAAATTTTATACCCGAATATTCAGTTTGATAACCGGCTACTAACTCTTCTTCCGCTTCTGGTAAATCAAAAGGCAATCTTTCACACTCTGCTAGGGAAGAAATTAGAAAAACAATAAATCCTATTGGTTGTCGCCACAAATTCCACCCCAAAAGACCATATTTCGACTGTGCCTCAACTATATCAACTGTACTTGAACTATTAGATAATCATAGTCGATAATAGCATAGTCGCTCCTATCGCTATTACAGAACCATACATGAGATTTTCACCTCATATGGCTCCTCGAGGGTCATAAATAAATATCTAAGGGCCGAAGCCTATTCTCTTTATTTTTATATATTTGTCATATGGGTTCTTATTTTGTAGAATAGATAGGATCCAAACGCCCTTAATTAGACCACTGAAATTCTGTCTGTTATTATTCTAATTTAAATTCGAATTTAAAGAAGGAGAAAGTACTTCTGAATTGATCTCATCCTTATAATATAATAATTTTTCTTTTTTTTATAACTTTATATTACAATCAAATACTCCTTGTAGATTTGTATAAATCAAAATTTCAACCTATTATTTTTTAGATTACAAAAAAAAGAATTACTTTTTTATTCTATTGTATTGTGATTTTATTTTTTTGAGTGTTAGGGATATTTTTTTCCTAGCCTTGTTTATTTTTCTTAGAAAAAAGGGCTTAAACAAAAAAGTAAAAAGGTAAAAGTAAAGGGTTATTTCGTTTCTGATAGTCATTTTTATAATTTGTGGATAGGAGCATACTCTGGATCGGAATTGTGGGAAGTACTACCTGATTATTTCTACCAATTTAAAGCCCCAATTAGTTTTCTTTTCATACTTTGTATTTTACTATTATTTTATTTTTGCAAAAATATCCTTTGGGATAATTTTGATACAATCTCCATTACTAATCCGTTGTCTATCTTGGTGTTCCTAACCATCCACGCGTTTTTGCTCAATCCCCCATTATGGTAATACATATTTGGTAATACACGCCAAATATAGTAAAAAAGCAATATGGTTGATCATTATGAACCCGCTTCAAGACAGGAGGACTAATCACCCAATCCTGGGGTAAAAGCTCTCTTCTGCTTTTATTTTTTCCGCTTGCCTCTTGTACTTAGGATAATGAGACTCAATATTTATATTTACTGCGAATTTGTAAGCTGTTTTCTTTCACTCATATAACTATCTGATTTCGCTCATAAACTTAAACGCTAACTAGAACTCGAAAAAAGAAAATAAACAGCTCCATCCAAGTTATTTCGCTTATTATTTACACAGTTTCTTATACTTATAAAGAAGTAGTAGATAAAAGTTTATGTTTCAACGACTCACACGTAGAGATATTGATAACACACATAGAGTTAATGGTATTTCATAACTAAGCGATTGAGCAGCAGCTCGTAGACCACCTAAAAAAGAATATTTATTATTGGATGCATATCCTGACATAAGAAGTCCGATGGGGGCAATACTTGAAATAGCAATCCATAAAAAAACACCAATCTTTAGATCAGCTAAAACAAGGTGATAGCCAAAAGGAATTACTGAATAGCTTAGTAGAATTGATATAACTGCTATGGATGGTCCAATACTGAATAAACTAGTATCTCCTCGAGATGGAAGAATATTTTCTTTAAAAAGCAGTTTAACCCCATCGGCGAGAGCTTGAAGAATTCCTAAAGAACCGGCATATTCGGGTCCAATACGTTGTTGTACTCCTGCGGCTATTTCTCTTTCTAACCACACAATTACTAGTACGCCTATTGTTATTCCCAATACAAGAGTCAAAATCGGAAGCAGCATCCATATACTCTTCAAAATTTCGTTTAAAGATTCTAATCTGGAAAAAGAGTGTATATTTTGTATTTCTGTTGTATCAATTATAATTATCATTTCAACGATCAACTTCCCCCATAATGATATCTATGCTACCTAGTATTGTCATAATATCAGCCAATTTCATTCTTTTAACTAACTGAGGAAGAATTTGCAAATTGAGAAACCCTGGGGGGCGGATTTTCCATCTCCAAGGAAAACCACTCTGGTCTCCTATCAGAAAAACTCCCAATTCCCCTTTTGGAGCTTCCATTCTTACATAAAGTTCTTGTTTCGATAATTCAAAAGTAGGAGAGGTCTTTTTACTAATGAATCTATATTCAAAATCATTCCAGTCTATATCCCTTTCTCTATCAAAACATCGTATTTCTAAATTTTCATACGGACCTCCCGGAATTCCTTCCACGGCCTGTTGAATAATTTTTATGGATTCTCTCATTTCATTGATTCGTACTAAATAACGAGCTAATGAATCCCCTTCCTTTTGCCACGGGACTTCCCAATCAAGTTCGTCGTAACATTCATAATGATCCACTTTGCGAAGATCCCATTGCATTCCAGAAGCTCGTAGCATTGGCCCGGATAAACCCCAATTTATTGCTTCCTCTATACCAATAACACCTACTCCCTCAACTCGTTCTAAAAAAATAGGATTTCGCGTAATAAGTTTTTGATATTCAGCTGCCTTTGTTAAAAAATACTCGCAGAAATCCAAGCATTTATCTATCCATCCATGAGGTAGATCAGCCGCTACTCCTCCGATACGAAAAAAATTATGCATCATTCTCATACCAGTCGCAGTTTCGAATAGATCATATACCAATTCTCTTTCTCTGAAAATATAGAAAAAAGGGGTCTGTGCTCCAATATCCGCCATAAAGGGTCCAAGCCATAACAGATGAGAAGCTATACGACTCAACTCTAGCATAATTACTCTTATATGGCTAGCTCTTTTAGGTATTTGAATATTTCCCAGTTGTTCGGGTCCGTTTACAGTTATTGCTTCTGTGAACATTGTAGCTAAATAATCCCAACGTGTTACATAGGGTAGATATTGTATAATTGTTCGGTTTTCTGCAATTTTTTCCATACCTCTGTGTAAATAACCTAATATGGGTTCACAGTTAATAACATTTTCGCCATCTAGAGTAACGATTAGTCGAAGAACACCGTGCATTGATGGGTGGTGCGGGCCCATATTGACTATCATGAGGTCTTGTTTTGTAGATGGTATATTCATAGGTTTTTCCTCGATTCATTCTTTTATAACTTATTGAAAACGAAAGGAAATTTATAAAAATTCAAAATTGAAGAAAAATTGAAGATTTATTACTAATTAAAAAAAAAGAATAAATAGAAAAAAAAGAATTCAAAATTAACTTTTCAACTTAACGCATTTTTGGTTTCCGAAGATCCAACTGACTAATTAATTGTTTATAACGTACTTCATTTGTCTTTGACAAATAAGCCAACAGTCGTTGGCGTTTTCCTATAATTTTCCGTAAGCCCCTCTGGGATAAAAAGTCTTTTCTATGCAATTCCAAATGTGAAGTAAGTCTTCGTATCTTATTGGTAAAACGGAATACTTGAAATTCAGTGGATCCCTCGTTTTTTTTTTTTTCTTCTTGGGAAATAACTGAGATGAATGAATTTTTAACCATAAAATGAAATCTTTTCCCCTACTTAAATTTTAAAATAGTATAATATTTTGATTATATTAATATTTATCTATTATAATATATAATAGATAAATATTAATTAGTTTTTAATTAGTTTTTAAAGTATAATATATTTTTATTTTTTTTTTAAGTATAATATATATATATTGATATAGTGAGTGATCAGTAATACTAATTGATCTGTAAAAATAATACCAAAATTAGATTGAAAAAATATGTTGTTAATTTAACAAAATATATCAGAATAGAATGAAAAACTAGACATGCGTGTATCTTTTTGTCTTTAGGCAGCAAATACGCTCTGGAATAGAGGAAAAACTGATTAGTAAAAGTTTTTTAATCGTGGATACAGATGTATTCTTACCATACTAAAACGACTCCCATTATTAGTATCAAACCAATAGCGATTCATACAAGCTAAATCTTCTAATCGAAAATTGGGCCAAAGAAAGAGTTTAAATTTAATTACTTGATTTTTATTTTTTAATTTTTTGTTATCTCGAGAAATCTTTTTGGTTTTATTCGAAATATTACTACGGGTTTTGGTGTTATTTCCATTAAAAAATTCGTTATTTATCTTATTATCTTTTTGATTCTTGGAATTAAAGGAATTAAAAGATAGTAGAATTCTCAACTCTCGGCATTGCCGAGGAGATAAAGTATTTTCAGAAATAAGCAAATCATAATAATTTTTCTTTTTATTTCCTGTGGACTTATCCCAATTCTTTGTATCCGCATAGTTTCTTTCTTCTTCTTTTTTATTCATTTTTTGTTTATTCTTATGAACCAATGAATTTTTTAAGGTTTGATAGAGAAGAAAGTGTCCTCCATTTTTGACAGCCAGGCGAACTGGTTCGATAATAAATATTCCCTTTTTTAGAAATTCTGTAAGACTCAAATCGTTGTCAATTAGCAGAAAATCGATACCTATTTCTCCCCTTTGAATAGAGGATAGAGTCGCTCCATTTGGATTTATTGATTTAAGCAGGAAACAATAAACTTTCATAGTATTGACTAATTTTTTTTTTACAGAAGTATTCCATTTTAATTGAAAACATAAAGGTCTTTGTAGGAATAAAAAAAGCTCCGCTTCCATAGAACCTTTGTAGTTTTTTTTTTTCATGTCTGATTCTGCAAAATTGTCTTCAAGATATTTTTCTTGGTTTAAGCAAACTGATCCAAAATCTACTAGTTCTTCAGATTTTTCACTAAGATTGTCATTTCTAGTCAAATCGAAAAGAAGTAATTTGATTGGTATGGTCCAAGGTTTTTTCTTATATGCATTGTAAAGTATCAAATTTTTTGGGAAGAGCCAAAGTTCCAAATTGCATATGGAATCGCTTAGTAGTCTTTCATTCATTAGTTCCAAATTGCATATGGAATCGCTTAGTAGTCTTTCATTCATTTCCATCCAGTCAAAAAGGTTTTTTTTTTTTTTTGTTCCAGTATCAATCCAAAATTCAATTTGGATTCTTTTTTTAAGAAAAAAATAGAAAATACTCCAATCCAAATATTTTCTATCCCGATTTTGTTCTATCTCCAGAGTCTCGTCTTCTTCCAGACAGTTAGTAATAGAAACCCCTTCTGACCCACGAATAAATTTGCGTTTAGGTATCGTAAAATTATAGAAAATTCCTTGCTTAGTTTTTGTTTTTAATGACAATCTAGAAATAGATGAGTCCTTCGGATCTTCATAATTTATAGATTTATACGCTAAAAGATCATATCGAGAGTATTTTTTGATTTTTTTTTTTAGTAATAACTCCCCTTGAAAATTCTTTTGTTTTTCGTACTTCATTAATAAGTCTTTTTCCTTTTCCTTTTCACAGGAATCCTTTTTATTTAAACCCTTATTTTCAGTCATACATCGTTGATTAACAAGATTTCTCCTTTTTTTTGATATTAATCCAGACCATCTTATCGGAGATAAATCATTTTGATAATGACCCGCCTTTAACAACCAGTTTTTCCATGGATTCGTTATAAAAGTAATGTTTTTTTTATGTCTTAATTCGGAATGAAAAATTCCTTGTACTTCAAAAAAATACTTTCTTTTTTTTTTTAGAAAAAAAGCTTTTCCATCATCTCGAAGAGTGGGTCTTAACTTATATAAGTTAATAAGTAGGGTTTGTGATATTTTATAAAATATATATGCTTGTGACAAAGAGGATAAGTCACCAAAAATCTGTCTTTTCATATTAGTAGCAGTCTCTTTTATATTCGAAATAAAGTTAATCCCTTTTTTATTTTTCTTCAATTTCATAATTTTATCTTGATTTTCTTCATTATCTTGGATGTCTTTATGAATAAGGTTTCTGACTGATTCAAGAAAAAGTTGTGAATTCATCCTGAGAATATTAATGATAGATAGAACAGTATATATGGCTTTTTTTTCAATACAAATTTTTTTAAAATACTGGAATTTATAGAAAAATTCATAATTTCTTCTTTTTATTCTAGATTCTAATCTTTTCAGATCATAACTTATTTTTTTAGAATTCATTTTTGTCTTTGAGATTAGAAAAACAGTTTTATTTTTTTTTGTTTTTGTAATTTTTTTTATTTGAGTTATGATTGTACTTGTTCTATTGGTCAAATCTTGCATTCGTTTTTCGGGCAGTGAAGAATTTGTCCAACCCGTAGGTATAGGTATATATCTAATTTGAGTAGAGGGTTTATGAATTATCTGATTGTTGGTTATTAAATCTTTTTTAGTTTCATTCAATTCATATAGTCCGGTAAATACTAAAAAAATTCTCATTAGTTCTTTTAGTTTTGCCTTCAATTTTAAAAGGGAAAAGGACCTTTTTTTGAGAACTTTTTTTTTTCTTTCTTTTGATTTTGTGACATTTGTAAAAAACTTTGTTCGTTGTTTTAAAGCCCTTATAACTAGAAACCACCTCTTTTTCAACATTTTTATTTTTTTTTTGAGTTTCTTAAAAATGGGTTTAAAATCAAAGGAATAAAGTCCTTTTTCGTTTCGAGGAGGACCAAAAGGACTTTCTGTTGTCTTGCCTAAAACCGTTAAGAAGCCGCCAAAATTCTTTTTTTGCCCTTTCTTCTCTTTCATTGGATCCTTTTGAGTGAATTGTAACTTAGATCTGTGCCAAGGTTTCAAACGAAAAGGAAATAGGATTTTTATTTGAATACCTTCCATTAACCAGTTTCTCGGAAATTCTTTTTCTGGTAATGGAATTCCATTAAAGGTGCATTTAATATGTATTTCTCTATTCAAATCTCTAAAATCCTCCGACCATTCTGGAGATTGAAATAAAAGTATACGAATAATATTTTTAGCTATTATCAATAAAGGTAAGATTATATATTTTCGAAGAATGGATTTGGTTACTAACAAACATCCTCTTGTTAGTTGCGAAAAGGTAACGCTATCCCAAACTTTAACTCTTTTGACCCGTGCTTCTTCCTCTCTTTTATCCTTCTTTTCTTTATCCTTCTCTTCTTCCTCTCTTTTATCCTTCTTTTCTTTATCCTTCTCTTTTTCCTTTCTTTTATCTTTCTTTTCTTTATCCTTCTCTTTTTTATCCCTTTCTTTTGTTGTTTCTTCAGGATAATCTGAAATCAAAAATTTTTTATTTTTACCTATTAATTTTCTAAACATTAGTTTCAGCATATGCATCATATGAGATATTTCAAAAGAAAATAAAAGAG